TAATATAGTTTTTCAACTACTCAACCATTTTGTTTTACCAAGTTCAACACTAGCCAGATTACTCAACATTTATATGTTTCGATGCAACGACAAGATCTTATTTATAACAGGTGCTTTTTTTAGTTTGTTCATTATCCAAATACTTTTTATTAAGTGGCTTCAATTAGTCGTATTCTGGATATGGCAAAGTAATTACATTAAACCTAATAGGTACATTATTTTAGAATTTAAAGATAATCTGGTTCGATTCTTTAATATTCTCTTATTTATCACTTGTCTATTCTATTTCGGCAGAAAGCCCTTTGCAACTGTACCTCTTCTTATTTGGAAAAGGTTCACTAACACCTCCAAGGAGGTGGAAAATGAAGAAGAACCCGACGTACAAATAACTCGAGAAGACTTCTTATTTGGAAAAGGTTCACTAACACCTCCAAGGAGGTGGAAAATGAAGAAGAACCCGACGTACAAATATCTCGAGAAGACTTGGGTTACGATTACCGCAGAAGAAGAATATCCGCACAAAATAAATGAAACGCTAGTGAATGGAAAAGAAAAAACAAAGGATGAATTCCACTTTAACTTTAACCTTAACACGGACTCATTAGTGAATGGAAAAGAAAAAACAAAGGATGAATTCCACTTTAACTTTAACCTTAACACGGACTCTTATCAAGAACAAGAATTTTGGAAGTTAGATTTAGAAAGTAAAGAAAAACAATATCACAATCTTTATTGGTTTGAAAAACCGCTTATCACTCTTCTTTTCGACTATAGACGATGGGTTCGTCCATTTCGATATAAACGAAATGCTCAATTTGAAAATCCTGTACGAGATGAAATGTCACAATATTTTTTTTATACATGTCCAAGTGATGGAAAACAAAAAATATCTTTTACATATCCGCCAAGTTTATCAACTTTTTCAGAAATGATAGAACAAAAGATATCTTTGTACACAACCGAAGAACTATCCCACGAGGATAATTCTTGGGTTTATACTAATGAACAAAAAAAGCACACCTTGAGTAATGAATTAATAAATCGAATAAAAACTCTAGAAAAAAAAAAAAGATACCATGTTTCAGATGTGCTCGAGAAAAGAATCAGATTATGCGATGATAAGGATGAAATGGAATGCTTACCTAAACCGTACGATCCTTTATTAAACGGACCATATCGCAGAAAAATAAAAACCACAGAATTAAATTCAGGTCCAATCGAGGATGATTTAATAACTTCTACAGATGCCTGGATAAATAAAATTTACAGTCTACTTCCTAATGATTCCGAAGAATTTGAATATCAAAATTATCAAGAGACAAATGTTGGTCATTTCTTAACCTCAAACGATGAAGTCCCAAATGAAGACATATTCAGGTCCAATCGAGATGATTTAATAACTTCTACAGATGCCTGGATAAATAAAATTTACAGTCTACTTCCTAATGATTCCGAAGAATTTGAATATCAAAATTATCAAGAGACAAATGTTGGTCATTTCTTAACCTCAAACGATGAAGTCCCAAATGATCAAAATTATTTTCCTGAGATAGAAGAAATCAGAAAAGAAGTTCCTCGACGGGTATACAAATACCAATTCGTCGACGAATTAGCAAGAACCGAAGAAGAGAGAGACCAACAAGAATCAAAGAAGGATCATGGAATTCGTATAAGAAAATCCCAATCGATTGTCGCTTATACTAAGCAGGGACAACTAACTTCCAGTGTTTATAGAGAACCAGAACCTCCTACTAGGTCCGATTCTTCTAGTTTTATTTCTTATGATAGTGATGATGATGATGGTGGCCCGAAACAGCGTAATGTGAGACGTTACCCACGGAGACCAGATTTTCGTCGGTATCTAATCAAAGGATCCATGCGTGCTCTAAGACGTAAAATTCTTCCTTCTTGGGGATGGGGAAGAGTACATGCGAAGTCGCCATTTTTTTTGGATGTGATAACAGGCAGACATTTAGCCATTCTAATAGAAATCTACGAAACAATACTGGTCCCTTTTAAAATTTTAGATCGCGTTTTTAGGTTTAGTGATTTGTTGTATCGCGCGAAGAGGTATTGGTTGTATCGCGCGGATAGTGATTGGTTGTATAGTGATTGGGCGGATGTTGATCGGGCGGATAGTGGTTGGGTGGATAGAGAAAGAGAACCGGAATTTGTAATTTCCGATTTTGAGAGTTGGGATATCTATGGTCAAACAACAAGGAGTTTGCTGTTACTAACCCAATCGCTTCTTAGAAAATACATTCTATTGCCTTCATTGATAATAGCTAAAAATGTCGCCCGTATGTTATTATTCCAATTACCCGAGTGGCGCCAGGATTTTGCAGATTGGCGTGAAGAAAGGCATATTAGATGCACTTATGAGGGTAGTCCTTTATCAGAAACAGAGTTTCCAAATGATTGGTTAAATAATGGTTTTCAGATAAAAATTTTGTATCCTTTCCGTCTGAGACCTTGGCGAAAATCTAAAGTACCATCCCGTCTTAGAGATACAACGAAAAAAAAAAGGACAAGAGCGAAAAAAAAAATGACAAGAGATCTATCTTGTTTTTTAACAGTCTGGGGAAAACAAGCGGAAGTCCCCTTCGGTCCTACTCTAGAAGTACCTTCTTTTTTTAAACCTATTCGGAAAGAGCTAAAAAAAAAAATTATAAAAGTGGCAAAAAGATTGGCTCGAGTTCTAAGAATTTCTAAAAAAACGAAAAAAAAGGTTTCAAAGATTGAAAGACGGGTTGACAAAAAAATGATAGTTATGGAACGAAGAATGAAAGAAAAAGGGAAAGTCAAAGATTCTACAATCAGTAATAAGAGGTTTTCAAAGATTGAAAGACGGGTTGACAAAAAAATGATAGTTATGGAACGAAGAATGAAAGAAAAAGGGAAAGTCAAAGATTCTACAATCAGTAATAAGATTACCGACGAATTACCCCAAGCCAAGAAACGGTTAAACCGTTTCTTTTTAAAAAAAAAAAGAAAAATTCTTGCTCGTAGCACGGCCATAATCAGGAATCAAATAGAACAAATCGCAGAAGACAAGAAAAAAATCATTCTAACTCCAGATATAAATATTAGCCCTAACGAGACAAATTGTGCTGATAAAAATTCAGAATTGCAAAAAAATATTTGGCAAATATTCAAAAGAAAGAGTACCCGATTAAGACGTAAATTATACTACTTTCTCAAATATTTCATTGAAAGAATATACAACGATATCCTTCATCGTACCATTAAGACTCTTAGGACCAATGCACTACTTTTCCTTGAATCAACAAAAAAAACGATCAAAAAATTCACAAGTCAAAAAGGGATTGACCAAACAATGGAAGAGTCTAATATTAATAATGAGAATTCAAAGATTGATTGTGATTTATCCTCTTCCTCTGTCACAATTGCAAAGTGTAATATTAATAATGAGAATTCAAAGATTGATTGTGATTTATCCTCTTCCTCTTTGTCACAAGCATATGTACTTTATGCATTATCACAAGTTAATAACAAATATCACTTGAAATCTGTACTTCAATATAACGGGACCCATCTTTTTCTTAAAGATAGAATCAAGGATTATTGTGGGACACGAGGACTATTTGATTTCAAAAAAAAGCATAAGAAAGTTTATAAGTCTGGAATGAATAAATGGAAAAATTGGTTAAAGAATCATCATCAATACAATTTATCTCAAACTCAATGGTCTCGATTAGTACCACAAAAATGGAGAAATAGAGTCAGTTGTACAACTCAAAAAAAAGACTCAATAATATTGGATTCATATTCATCAAAAAAAAGACTCAATAATATTGGATTCATTTCATATAAAAATAAAAAAGAAAAATTAATTCCTTACAGGGCAAGACAAAAAACAAAATTAAAAAAAAACTACAAATATGATCTTCTAGCACATAAATATATGAATTATGAGGGTGGAGGGGACTTCTATATTTATGCATCACCATTACAAGTAAACAGAGGCCGAAAATTTCCATATATTTTCAATACACAAAAAACACATAAACCCGAAGTATTTTATGTACTAGTAGATATAGATCTTAGTGATTATCTAGAAGGATCTAGTCCATATGGAAAAAAAAATATGGATAGAAAATATTTTGATTTTAGAATGCCCGAGTTTTGTTTTGACGAACTTCGCGATACTTATACTAAAAAAAATTTCTTGATCTATACTGATTTCTGGATTAAGATGCATATTGGTATCGATATTAATCAATATTATGAAATTAATCAATATTATCAACTAATTTATAATAGAAACCTTTATCCTCTCGCAACTCAAAATAAAAAAAGAAAAAAACAACTTTATGATTGGATAGGAATGCGTCCAGAAAGGCTTCCCCTACCAAATCTGGAATCTTGGTTCTTCCCAGAATTTGTACAACCTTATCATGCATATAGGATTAAACCATGGTTTAATCCAACCGAATATCTTGTTCTTAGCTTTCGTGGAAATAAAAAAAAAAAAATAAGTTATAGTTATAGAGAATTTAAACATAAAAAGAGAAAACTATTAGAGAGTCAGAAGGAAAAAGAAGTAGAGAGTCAGAAGGAAAAAAAAGTAGAGAGTCAGAAGGAAAAAGAAGTAGAGAGTCAGAAGAAAAAAAAAGTAGAGAGTCAGAAGGAAAAAGAAGTAGAGAGTCAGAAGGAAAAAAAAGTAGAGAGTCAGAAGGAAAAAGAAGTAGAGAGTCAGAAGAAAAAAAAAGTAGAGAGTCAGAAGGAAAAAAAAGCATTACAAGATTCCTTACTGAATCGTTTTTTTATTTTTCAATTAAGATGGGAACGTGATTTGAATGAGAAAATTTTAGAGGATTTCAAGATATATTCTCTACTACTTAGACTGCACAATCCATTGAGAATTGCTATATCCTCAATTAAAAGGGGACAGCTTGATTTAGAACTTTTGTGTTTTAAAAAAGGTACTGCAAATGCTACAGAATTGATTAAAAGGGGAATCCTTTTTCTTGAACCGACTCGTCTCTTTAAACAAAGGGATGCAGATTCTCTTTTTCTTGAACCGACTCGTCTCTTTAAACAAAGGGATGCAGATTTTCTTATATATCAAATCATAGGTATTTCATTGATCAATAACAATAAACAAACAACTTATGGAAGATATATATATGTTCCTGTCATAGGTATTTCATTGATCAATAAGAATAAACAAACTGATAGAAGATATATATATGTTCCTGAAAAGATTCTATCTACTAGACGTCGTCGAGAGTTGAGAATTCTAACTTGTTTCAATTCCAGGAAGGGGAATGTTGTAGACGTAGATAGGAATCTGGTATTTTTCAATGGAAACACCATAAGGAACTGTGGACAGTTTTTGAAAAAGGACAAGCATTTTAATACAAATAAAAACAAATTAATTAAATTCAAATTGTTTCTTTGGCCCAATTATCGATTAGAAGATTTAGCTTGTATGAATCGGTATTGGTTTGATACCAATAATGGTAGTCATTTTAGTATGTTAAGAATACAGACGCATCTACTAAACCATTCAGAATTGTATGCTGAATTACTTGATAGTGAATTAAAAGATAATATATTTAATATATAATTAATTTAATTTAAACAGTATACTTAATATTTTATTTATATTATTTTATTTATATTTATTTATAAATAAAATAATATAAATAAATAATAAGTAAAAAATAAACATGTATAAATTAAATTAAATAAATATGAATATAAATAAATAAATAAATAAATATAAATAAAATAATATGTAAATAATATAAAATATGATAATAATATATTAACTAAATTAAGTTATATAATATTTAAATATTAATAAATTATATTACTAATATATATATATTTATATTTATTTATATAAAAAAAATAAACTATATGTATATATATATATATATATATATATATATATATATATATATATATATATATATATATATATATATATATATATATATATATATATATATATATATATATATATATATATATATATATATATATATATATATATATATATATATATATATGTATAGAGGTGGTTGGAAAGGGTTAAAATTAATATATTAATATAATAAAATAAAAATATATAATTATAAACAATTGATTCAATTTAATAAAATTTAAATTTCTTTTTTTTTTTAATTTTATTTTAAATTTAAATATTTATTTATAATTATAATATTTTTATTTTATTATATTAATATATTAATTATATTTATATTTTTTTATATTTATATACATTATGATATCAGTATATATATATTATAATTATGTGTAGTGTGTAGTGCGTGAGTGAGACATTCGATATACGAAGGCCGAAAGATATACACATATGTTGTGTTACATTATGATACATAATACTGAATTTAATGGCCTATCAACTGAATCTAGAAATGAATTGACGAAATCTTTTTAGGTACAATACAAAGAAATCATTCCCTTTGGTGAGTGCAGGAATATATTATACCTTTCTATCCAGAGTGCAGGAATATATTATACCTTTCTATCCAAATCAAAAAAATTGAAATTTGATTTGGTCGTATATATAAGAGTAAGAGAAAACCATTTTTGTGTTTACCAGAAAATGACCAACATTATTATTTCTGATCAGTAAAATAAAAAAAAATGGAAAATTCTTTGATTTTATGGTCAAAAACTTATTTATCTCAATCATTTCACAAGAAAAAGAAGAAAAAGAAGAAAACAAGGGATCTGTCGAATTTCAAGTATTCAGTTTCACCAATAAGATACGGAGACTTACTTCACATTTGGAATCGCATAAAAAAGATTTTTTATCTCAGAGGGGTTTACAAATAATTCTGGGAAAACGTCAACGGCTGCTGGCGTATTTGTCAAAGAAAAATAGAGTACGTTATAAGAAATTAATTAGTCAGTTGGATATTCGAGAGCCAGAAACTCGTTAATTCAAAGATTCGTTTGAATTATTTTTTTTTTTTAGATTTTTATATTTTGTTTAATTTTGACCGAACCTCGTTTTGAAAAATTCATAGAATAATGAATTGGGGAAAAAAGATATGACTGTACCGGCTACAAGAAAAGATCTTATGATAGTCAATATGGGTCCTCACCACCCATCAATGCACGGTGTTCTTCGACTGATCGTTACTCTCGATGGTGAAGATGTTATTGACTGTGAACCCATACTAGGTTATTTACACAGAGGAATGGAAAAAATTGCGGAAAACCGAACAATTGTACAATATTTGCCTTATGTAACGCGTTGGGATTATCTAGCTACTATGTTCACAGAAGCAATAACAGTAAATGCACCAGAACAATTGGGAAATATTCAAGTACCTCAAAGAGCCAGCTATATCAGAGTAATTATGCTAGAGCTGAGTCGTATAGCTTCTCATTTGTTATGGCTTGGACCTTTTATGGCAGATATTGGCGCACAGACTCCCTTTTTTTATATTTTCAGAGAGAGGGAATTGATTTATGATCTATTTGAAGCTGCCACAGGTATGCGAATGATGCATAATTATTTCCGTATCGGAGGAGTAGCTGCTGATTTACCTCATGGCTGGATAGATAAATGTTTGTATTTTTGCGATTATTTTTTAACAGGAATTGACGAATATCAAAAACTTATTACGCTAAATCCCATTTTTTTAGAACGAGTTGAAGGAGTGGGCATTATTGGGGGAGAGGAAGCAATAAATTGGGGCTTATCGGGACCAATGTTACGAGCTTCCGGAATCCAATGGGATCTTCGTAAAGTTGATCAATATGAGTGTTACAATGAATTCGATTGGGAAGTCCAATGGCAAAAAGAAGGAGACTCATTAGCTCGTTATTTAGTACGAATCGGCGAAATGGCAGAATCCATAAAAATTATTCAACAGGCTCTAGAAGGAATTCCGGGGGGACCCTATGAAAATTTAGAAGTCCGACGAGCAAAAGATTCCGAATGGAATGATTTTGAATATGGATTCATTAGTAAAAAACCTTCACCCAATTTTGAATTGTCAAAACAAGAACTTTACGTCAGAGTAGAAGCCCCAAAAGGGGAATTAGGCATTTTTCTGATAGGAGATCAGAGTGTTTTCCCCTGGAGATGGAAAATTCGTCCGCCAGGTTTCATCAATTTGCAAATTTTGCCTCAGCTAGTTAAAAGAATGAAATTGGCTGATATCATGACGATACTAGGTAGTATAGATATTATTATGGGAGAAGTTGATCGTTGAAATGATAATTGATATAACAGAAGTACAAACTATCAATTCTTTTTCTGGATCGGAATTCTTAAAAGAGGTTTATGAACTTATATGGCTCTTTGTCCCTATTTTTATCCTGATATTTGGAATCATAATAGGTGTATTAGTAATTGTGTGGTTAGAAAGAGAAATATCCGCAGGGATACAGCAACGTATTGGACCAGAATATGCCGGTCCGTTAGGAATTCTTCAAGCTTTAGCGGATGGTACCAAGCTACTTTTTAAAGAGGATCTCCTACCGTCTAGAGGGGATAGTCGTTTGTTCAGTGCCGGGCCAACAATAGCGGTCATATCTATTTTACTAAGTTATTTAGTAATTCCTTTTGGGTATCACCTTGTTCTAGCCGATCTCAGTATAGGTGTTTTTTTATGGATCGCCATTTCAAGTATTGCTCCTATTGGACTTCTTATGTCAGGATATGGGTCGAATAATAAATATTCTTTTTCAGGTGGTCTACGAGCTGCTGCTCAATCCATTAGTTATGAAATACCATTAACTCCATGTGTGTTATCAATATCTCTACGTGTGATTCGTTAGAACATGAACTTTTCTTTATTTTTAGGAAAGGGATTAAATGTATTGAATAGATATAGTTTTTTTATTCATCATTCAGATTTAGGTCAATGGGTTAAACTAGATAGTCATATGAGTGAAACAAAACAGCTTATAAATTCGCAGTAAGAAAATTCATTCTCATTCCCTATGTACAAGAGTAAAGTGGAAGTAAACATAAGCAGTGTAAACTGTTTACCCCAAGGTTGAAATTGCTTGATTAGTCTTCATGTCTTGAAGCGGGTACAAAGGATCAACTGTATGGAGTTTCAACTATAGTCTTGTACGTATTACCATACGGGAGATCAATCAAAAATGGGTGGACAAGTAGGAACACCAAGATACGCAAAAGATTAGTAATAGAGATAATGTAAAGTCTCAAAAGAGGCATTTACGCATAAAATGAATCAAAATAAGGGCTTTAAGTTGGTAGAAATGATAAAGCAGTACTTCCTTATAGGATTCCGATCTAGAGTATGCTCCTATTCACTGATTAAAGAAATGACTATCAAGAACGAATTAATCCTCTTTTTTCAGAATACCCCCTCTCTTCTGAGAAACAAGAACAGGAACAAAAGAAACAGAATTCAATATATGGAATGGGAAAATAACTGAATAATAAAAAATATCTTTAGTTATTCTTTCTTTACTGTATCCAGCAATTCTTACATACAAAAATTCATGAATTAGTGGCTAATTCTTTCTTTTTCGTAATCCAGTAAAAAAAGATGGGCCGAACTATCTTGTCTATTTACAAAAATGAGTATTTTATTGAAGTAATAAATTATTACTGAACAAAGAAAATTTCTTTTTTTAAGAGAATGAGATCAATTCGGAAGCGCTTTTTTCTAGCAAACAGAATTACCTCGGTCTAATTTTGGACTCTCTAATCTATCTTTATTCTATTTTTTCCCCAATAGATAATTAATGTTAATACTAAACTAGTCCTTATATTTATTTGTGGCCGTAGAGGAGCCGTATGAAACTGAGGTTTCATGTACGGTTCTGGAATAGCGACGGAAACAGTGATGTTATCGCCGACTATAATTATCTAACAGTTCAAGTACAGTTGATATAGTTGAGGCACAGTCAAAATATGGTTTTTGGGGGTGGAATCTGTGGCGTCAGCCTATAGGATTTATAGTTTTTTTAATTTCGTCTCTAGCAGAATGTGAGAGATTACCTTTTGATTTACCAGAAGCAGAGGAGGAATTAGTAGCAGGTTATCAAACCGAATATTCAGGTATCAAATACGGTTTGTTTTACGTCGCTTCTTATCTAAATTTATTAGTTTCTTCATTATTTGTAACAGTTCTTTACTTAGGTGGGTGGAATTTCTCTCTTCCGTACATATTTCTTCCTGAACTTTTCGGAATAAATAAAATAGGGGGTATCTTTGGGATGACAATTGGTATCTTTATTACATTAGCTAAAGCCTATTTGTTCCTGTTTATTCCTATCGCAACAAGATGGACTTTGCCTAGGATGAGAATGGACCAACTATTAAATCTTGGATGGAAATTTCTTTTACCTATCTCTCTAGGTAATCTATTATTGACAACTTCTTCTCAACTTGTTTCACTATAAATATAAATAACAGAATACAATAACGCTATTCTAGATTCATAATCTCTCTCAAACAAGAGAAAGAAATATCAATTTCTTTATATAATGGATATATACGATATGTTTCCTATGGTGACTGGATTCATGAATTATGGTCAACAAGCAGTACGAGCTGCAAGGTATATTGGTCAAGGTTTTATGATTACCTTATCCCATGCAAATCGTTTACCTGTAACTATTCAATATCCTTATGAAAAATCAATCACATCAGAGCGTTTCCGGGGTCGAATCCATTTCGAATTCGATAAATGTATTGCTTGTGAAGTATGTGTTCGTGTATGTCCTATAGATCTACCCGTTGTAGATTGGAGATTGGAAACAGATATTAAAAAGAAACAATTACTTAATTATAGTATTGATTTCGGGGTCTGTATATTTTGTGGTAACTGTGTCGAGTATTGTCCAACAAACTGTTTATCAATGACTGAAGAGTATGAACTTTCTGCTTATGATCGTCACGAATTGAATTATAATCAAATTGCATTGGGTCGGTTACCAATATCAATAATAGGAGATTACACAATTCAAACAATTATGAATTCAACTCAAATCAACAAAACAGACAAGGATAAACCTCTTCATTCAAAGACGATTACCAATTAGTATTAGTAAGATCCTTTTTTTGATATATTTGATTATATTTGATATATATTTGTTGATTTGATATATATATATTATTTGTATATATTATATATTTTATATATATTATGTTTTATATATTATAATATGTATTAAATATTAATAATAAATAATATAAAAATAATTAATAATAAATAATATAAAAAATTATATTAATAATAAATATAGTTAGTTAATAATATAATAAATAATAGTATTATATTAAAAAAAAAATATAATAAAAAAATATAATAAGATAAATATATCTACATTAATCCAATACAATACATAAACTCACACTACATTAAATTAAGATCCAACTCAATTAGATATGTAGCATATACAAGAAAAAAAAATAGGGTAACTTTTTCTACTGGATTATTCAAAAAGGTCATAAAAAATTTTAACTTATCTATATTTTATACATTATATATAATGGATTTAACTGGACCAATACATGATATTCTTGTAGTATTTCTGGGATTAGCTCTTATATTAGGGGGCTTAGGAGTAGTTTTACTTACCAATCCGATTTATTCTGCCTTTTCTTTGGGATTGGTTCTTGTTTGTATATCCTTATTCTATATTCTATTGAACTCCTATTTTGTAGCTGCTGCACAGCTCCTTATTTATGTGGGAGCTATAAATGTCTTAATCATATTTGCTGTGATGTTCATGAAGGGTTCAGAATATTCCAATGATTTCTATCTTTGGACCGTGGGAGATGGGGTCACTTCGCTAGTTTGTACAAGTATTCTTTTTTCACTAATTACTATTATCCCAGATACATCATGGTACGGGATTATTTGGACTACAAAATCAAACCACATTATAGAGCAGGACCTTATAAGTAATGTTCAACAAATTGGGATTCATTTATCAACAGATTTTTTTCTTCCATTTGAACTAATTTCTATAATTCTTTTAGTTGCCTTGATAGGTGCAATTACTATGGCTCGTCAATAATAAAATAATATAATAATTAGTATTATATAATAAATACTTAAATACTAAATACTTAGCTTAGTATTAATAAAATACTTAAGCTCGTCAATAATAAAATAATATAATAATTAGTATTATATAATAAATACTTAAATACTAAATACTTAGCTTAGTATTAATAAAATACTTAAGATTAACACTCCAAAAAAAATAGAGTTCATATATGAATGATATTAATCTAAGAGACCTGTATATAAAAAGTATTCCAAGGCATTTCATTCTACCTTTTCTTCTATCTCTTCTATCGTGAATGCTTTCTTTTGTCCTAGATTTTGTCCTGGAATTATGACTCTCTGAAATTTTTATTTTAGAAAAAACTTAAAGCAGTTGAATTGTTTGTTGAAATCAATTGAGATTGATAAGGAGTTAGTCAATGATGTTTGAGCATGTACTTTTTTTGAGTGCATATTTGTTTTCTATCGGTATTTATGGATTGATCACAAGTCGAAGCATGGTTAGAGCACTTATGTGTCTTGAGCTTATACTAAATTCGGTTAATATTAATCTTGTCACATTTTCTGACTTGTTTGATAATCGACAATTAAAGGGAGACATTTTCTCGATCTTTGTTATAGCTATTGCAGCGGCTGAAGCAGCTATTGGTCTAGCTATTGTTTCGTCGATCTATCGTAACAGAAAATCAACGCGTATCAATCAATCAAATTTGTTGAATAAATAGTCCTATCCTAATGATATGACTAAATTGTAATCAATAATTATATACATATAATTTAATACTCATAAATAGAATATAAAATAAATTAAAATACATATTATATTACATATTATATATTAATTACATATGCCAAGATAATAAATAAAATACAAACAAACCATATATATATATGTATTAATATTTAATATAAAATAGTATATACATATATTGTAAATATTGTATAGATAAGTAATGTATAATTAATTATAATATAGATAATTGTAATAATATTAAATATAAATAAGTATAATAGTATTAAATAATAATAACAAATAATATGCTCTCCTTATAAGTATAATATACTCTAAATTTATTTTAATACCTAATATTTTTATTTATATATTTAATATTCTAATATTTTATTTTTATTTAATTAAAATTTAAATTTCTTTTTTTTTTTAATTTTATTTTAAATTTAAATATTTATTTATAATTATAATATTTTTATTTTATTATATTAATATATTAATTATATTTATATTTTTTTATATTTATATACATATACAATTTTGTTATATTTTTGTTTTGTTAATATTATATATATATAATACATATATGTATATAATACATAGTAAATAAATAAATAAATATAATATAACATTATATAAATATAATATAACATTATAAAATAATAAGAAAATTATTTTCTTTATAATTCCAATATATAAAATGCTAATAACATAATTAATATTATTTTATCAGTTAAGTTATATTCACCGATTTTTAGAGTCTTACTTTATTAGTATTAGCATATAATATGGACAATTCGTATCACTATGTTTGATGAAATAGAAATCAAAGTCTCTTGGCCCTTTTCTCATGAACAGATCCAAAGGCATGCATATAGATTCTAAAAAAAATTCTGGTAAACCACTGATTCATCTGGTATCTACAATATATGTATTTATTTATTGTTGATTTTATCAGAACCAGGTCGAAAATTTTTATGTTCAAAACTGAAGCTTATAGATCCAATGTCACATTCAGTAAAGATTTATGATACATGTATAGGGTGTACTCAATGTGTACGGGCCTGCCCTACCGATGTTTTGGAAATGATACCTTGGCCGGGATGTAAAGCTAAGCAAATTGCCTCTGCTCCAAGAACCGAGGACTGTGTAGGTTGTAAGAGATGTGAATCCGCCTGTCCAACGGATTTTTTGAGTGTCCGTGTCTATTTATGGCATGAGACAACTCGCAGTATGGCCCTAGCTTACTGATACGTTATGAAAAAAATCCACTTGAATCATTTGATTCCTATTTACTGACAAAAACCCACGCTCAGAATTAAATAAAAAATATTTTATTAATATTGAGTACGGGTTTTTCTGGTCAAAGCGTATCTTGTTTTTACCACGAGTTATTTTCCTTGGTTAACAATAATTATTGTTTTTCCTATATTTGCGGGCTCTTCTATTTTTTTTCTCCCGCATAAGGGAAATAAGGTAGTTCGCTGGTATACTATAGGTATTTGTATATTGGAACTTCTTATAACGACCTGTGCATTCTGTTATCATTTTCAATTGGACGATCCGTTAATCCAATTAGAAGAGGATTTTAAATGGATAAATATTTTTGATTTTCACTGGAGACTTGGAATCGATGGACTTTCGATAGGACCCATTTTATTGACAGGATTTATCACTACCTTAGCTACTTTAGCGGCTTGGCCAGTTACTCGAGATTCGCGATTGTTTCATTTCCTGATGTTAGTAATGTACAGTGGTCAAATAGGATCATTTTCTTCTCGAGACCTTTTACTTTTTTTTATCATGTGGGAGTTAGAATTAATTCCTGTTTATTTACTTTTATCCATGTGGGGGGGGGGGAAACGTCTGTACTCGGCTACAAAGTTTATTTTATACACTGCCGGGGGTTCTATTTTTCTTTTAATAGGAGTTCTAGGTATGGGTTTATATGGTTCCAATGAACCAACATTAAATTTTGAAACATTAGCTAATCAGTCGTATCCCGCAGCATTGGAAATAATATTATATTTTGGCTTTCTTATTGCTTATGCTGTCAAATCACCGATTATACCCCTACATACATGGTTACAAGATACCCATGGGGAAGCACATTACAGTACATGTATGCTTCTAGCCGGAATCTTATTAAAAATGGGAGCATATGGATTGATTCGGATCAATATGGAATTTTTATCCCACGCTCATTCCATATTTTCACCATGGTTGGTAATAGCGGGAACAATACAAATAATTTATGCTGCTTCAACCTCTCTCGGTCAACGCAATTTAAAAAAGAGAATAGCCTATTCTTCTGTATCTCACATGGGTTTCACAATTATAGGAATTGCTTCGATAACCAACACAGGACTTAATGGAGCTATTTTACAATTACTTTCTCATGGATTTATTGGTGCTGCCCTTTTTTTCTTGGGGGGAACAAATTGTGATAGAATACGTCTTGTTTATCTTGATGAAATGGGGGGGGTATCTATTCCAATGCCAAAAATCTTTACTATGTTCATTAGTTTCTCAATGGCTTCTCTTGCATTGCCAGGGATGAGTGGTTTTGTTGCGGAATCGGTAGTATTTTTTGGAATAATTACCAGTTCAAAATATCTTTTAATACCAAAAATACTAATTACTTTTGTAATGGCAATTGGAATGATATTAACTCCTATTTATTCATTATCTATGTTACGCCAGATGTTCTATGGATATAAGTTATTCAATCTTCCAAACTCTTTTTTTGTAGATTCTGGACCACGAGAATTATTTGTTTCGATCTGTATCTTTATACCCGTAATAGTGATTGGTCTTTATCCTGATTTGGTGATTTCATTATCAGTTGAAAAGGTACAAGCCATTCTATCTAATTATTACGATAGATAGTCTTCATGAATAAAACAAAAAGTCATTATTGGAAGTGAATTAGAATTGTAATGGATACATTATATCTCAAGTTTTTTTTTAGAACCGGTTAACTTTTTGAGTTAACCGGTTCTAAAAAAAACTTACACAAACTTTCTTTCTTTATCTGTGGGACGGTTTTTATTTATTCTTCAATAAGTTTATTCAATTAGATGCTAAATTAAATTGGTATCTAAGTTAATATGAATGAACCATAACTATGCAGTCCTATTCCTAATAGGTTAACCCCAAAATAGCATATCCAAATTATCAGAAATCCTATAGAAGCCGCAATTGCTGAATTTGCACCTTGCCAACTTTTGGTTGTTCTAGTATGTAAATAAATCGCATATACGGTCCAAGTAATAAATGCCCAAGTTTCTTTAGGGTCCCAATTCCAATAGGATCCCCACGTCTCATTAGCCCATACTGCTCCAGAGAGAATACCTATAGTTAAAAAAAGAAATCCTAGACTAATTACACGAGAACTCCAATAATCCAATCTTTGTATCAATTGATATTTGTAATAATTTTTAAAAGAAGAAAAAGAAGTATTTTGTAAAACATTTCCGTTTTCATTCAAGTATTTGATCTCACTAAAGAAAAATGAACTAATAAATAAATTCTTGTTTTTACCAAAACTTTCGATATTTTTTCGAAATGTAATGACTAGAAGAGCAATTGAAAATAAGGATCCAACTAAGAGAGCTGCATAACTCAATAACATCATACTTACGTGCATCATTAACCAATGGGACCGTAGAGCAGGTACTAATATTGCAGATTGTTGCATTTCAGTTGAAAGACCCGAAGTGGCAAAGCCTTGAGTAAAAATAGCACTTGGTGTGGTTATTGTGCTTAAATCATTTTGATTTTTATGATTCCATATTTTAGGAATCATATGAATTATAGCGAAACTCCACGAAAGGAACATTAATGATTCGTATAAATTACTTAATGGGAAATGCCCCGAATAAATCCAATGAATAACTAATAATCCTGTTATCGACAAAAAAGTAGCTATCATCCCCTTTTCCGACGAATCACATAATGCTACGATTTCGTGGACTAAAAAGGTCATCAAATGAATCGTAATTACAATCGAAATGATCGAAAAAGAGATATGATTTAAGATATGTTCTAAAGTTACAAATAGCATAGAAGGAGTCCAATTACACACAGAATTAAAATCAGGAATTAAATTAAATAAATTATAGGATCGTTAATTTTTTTTTAGAGGATGCCGCCACTCGGATTCGAACCGAGATGTTTTAAACACTGCTTCCTAAGAGCAGCGTGTCTACCGTTTTCACCATGGCGGCTTGCTTGAAATAATAATAGCTCATTCATATTGAATCGTTGATATTAAAGTCAAGGATTTAACGTAATATTGTTTAAATTAAAATATTTAAAATGTTTACATATTACATATTACGTTTACGTAATTCGGTATCATTTAAAATGTTTACATATTACATATTACGTTTACGTAATTCGGTATCATGAAATTGTATTACTAATAGTATTCTTTGTTTCGTATAATATTTATGGGAAGATTTATCAAACAAATCAATTGACTAAACATATAACAAAAAAGAGTTGCAATCTATATTGTAATTTACTTTTCACAAAAAGTTAGTTGCGGTAAATCAAAATTATCATTTCACGAAATTATAGTATAATGAAAAAAAAAAAATGAAACTTCGTATCTATTTTTTCTTTAAATTATAGTATAATGAAAAAAAAAAAATGAAACTTCGTATCTATTTTTTCTTTTAATTTAAATTAAAAGAAAAAATAGAAAAATTAGATAATAATAGTTAAAAACAGTATGACAGAAAAAATCCTCTTCTACATACCACAACAGTTAGTTCTAGCTCATATTGAATTGAAGAATTTAAAACAAAACACAAATTAATTTAATGCGACTCATTTGTCTTATAAAATAAATAAAAGTTTGAATTTTTAATTATTTGAACTATGTCAATTCAGATTAGTCCAAGGCCTTATTATTTTATTACTTGTTTGTCGCAAAAAAAACTTTTTGAATGTCCTGTGGATACTGATTTAGCTAAAGAAAGAGCCTTTAGCGCAGCCAAATATCCTTTTTTCTTCCAAATACTTTTACGAATACGTTTTTTTGACATAGAAGTACGTTTTTTTGGAACTGCCATTTTTAAAAAAAAGAGTTAGTCATTTTTATCATTGGATGTGAAAGACATGTATTGTTCAAAAAGGATCAACCCTTTTTCATTGTTTATTATCTATACTTAACTTATTACATAGATAACAATTTTTCATAACATAAAAAATAGTTTCTTACCTAACAAACAAAAAAATATATTGTATTTATTTATTTTATGCAAATCCCATATAGCCTTTCTTTGTACTAGAAAAGCTTTGATAATAATCTTTTCCTATTCTAGTTTATTTTATGCTTTTTCTTTTTCGTATCTCTATTACATACAAATACAATCTTCAAATCAAAAAAAAACTAGTATTGATTGTTTTGTTATCCTTATTTTATAGCCCCATTTGAATCTGTGTTTACGGTATCTATTACCACTAATAAAAAGAAATTGATTGCCATTCAGAAAGAACAAAAAAGTTTCCAACTCATATTTGATTTTAGTCTGATATTTTTATAACACATTTAATAAATAAAAAACATTAATACTTTTTCCTATACATATACAATTTCAAATTATTTAAATTTGATTTTCTATTAATTTAATTGATCAATTTCAGAGTGCCTATTCATAATTTTAATTTAAATAAAACTACTATAATTAGTTTCTTAAACAATATAATAGATAATAAAGTTTCTTATTATTGAATTCTGTTATTAGCAGATACTGGATCCATATTTGAACCAAGTACTTTATTTTTTGTTGGTGTAACTTTTTTTTACTATATTATATGGTTATAAATCATCAAAACGGTAGAATAATTAAAAATAAAAATTTTATATTTTCTTTTGGATCTTAATTTTAATTTAATAAAAATTTATCTTTAGTAAATAACCAGGTAATAATTTTGACCTAGTTATTTGGTCATATCGTTTGATCAAACGAATTGGATCTTTTTGAATTATTTAATAATATATGGGAAAAATCAGATAAATTAAGGATTAAAATCCTTGAATTTTTCATAATTTTATTGCTGATTTCTTTTATTCTTGTTCTTTCCGAAATAGAAATAGATAAGAGTTGGTGAATCGGAAACAATTATAATTAAATTAATAAGAAAAAATTTTAAATTTTGCTTTCTTATGGAACATACATATCAATATGCATGGATAATACCTTTACTTACACTCCCTGTTACTATGTCAATAGTATTTGGACTTCTACTTGTTCCAACAGCAACAAAAAAGATTCGTCGTATGTGGGCTTTTCCTAGTATTTTATTGCTAAGCATAGCTATGATTTTTTCGGCCAATCTGTCTATTCAACAAATAAATGGAAGTTTCATTTATCAATATCTATGGTCTTGGACCATCAATAATGATTTTTCCTTAGAGTTCGGATATTTTATTGATCCGCTTACTTCTATAATGTTAATATTAATCACTACTGTTGGAATTATGGTTCTTATTTATAGTGACAATTATATGTCTCATGATCAAGGATATTTGAGATTTTTTGCTTATATGAGTTTTTCCAATGCTTCAATGTTGGGATTAGTTACTAGTTCCAATTTGGTACAAATTTATATTTTTTGGGAATTGGTAGGAATGTGTTCGTATTTATTAATAGGTTTTTGGTTCACACGACCAATTGCAGCAAGTGCTTGCCAAAAAGCTTTTGTAACCAACCGTGTAGGGGATTTTGGTTTGTTATTAGGAATCTTAGGTTTTTATTGGATAACAGGAAGTTTTGAATTCCGGGATTTGTTCGAAACATTTAATAAGTTGATTCATAATAATGAGGTTAATTCCTTATTTGCTACTTTGTGTGCTTCCCTATTATTCCTCGGTGCAGTTGCTAAATCCGCACAATTCCCCCTTCACATATGGTTACCTGATGCCATGGAGGGACCTACTCCCATTTCGGCTCTTATACATGCTGCTACTATGGTAGCGGCGGGAATTTTTCTTGTGGCTCGTCTTCTTCCTCTTTTCATAGGCATACCTTACATAATGAATCTCATTTCTTTGATAGGTATAACAACACTATTATTAGGAGCGACCTTGGCTCTTGCTCAAAGAGATATTAAAAGAAGTTTAGCCTATTCTACAATGTCTCAATTGGGTTATATTATGTTAGCCCTAGGGCTAGGTTCTTACCGAGCTGCTCTATTTCATTTGATCACCCATGCCTATTCTAAAGCATTATTGTTTTTGGGATCCGGATCCATTATTCATTCAATGGAACCCCTTGTTGGATATTCACCCGATAAAAGTCAGAATATGGTTCTTATGGGCGGTTTAACAAGATATGTTCCAATTACAAGAACTACGTTTTTATTAGGTACACTTTCTCTTTGTGGTATTCCTCCTCTTGCTTGTTTTTGGTCCAAAGATGAAATTCTTAATGAAAGTTGGTTGTATTCACCAATTTTCGCAGTAATAGCTTGTTTTACAACAGGACTAACTGCATTTTATATGTTTCGGGTGTATTTACTTACCTTTGAAGGGTATTTACATGTTCATTTTCAAAATTATAGTGGAGATCAAAGTAGCTTATTTTATTCAATATCTTTATGGGGAAAAGAAGTACCTAAGGCAATCAACATGAATTTACTTTTCTCGACGACAATGAATAATAATGAAAGCGTGTATTTTTTTCCTAAAAATACATATCAATTTGATGGGAATGTAATAAATCGGATGCGATATTTTACTACCCGTTCTTTGAAAAAATATACTTCTACGTATCCCCACGAATCGGACAATACTATGTTATTTCCTTTGCTTATATTAGTAGTATTTACTTTGTTTATTGGATCCATAGGAATTGCTTTTGGTCAAGAGGAAATGGATTTTGATCTATTATCAAAATGGTTGGCTCCATCGAAAAATCTTTTACATACAAATTCGGATTATTCCGTAGACTGGTATGAATTTTTGACAAATGCATTTTTTTCAGTAAGTATAGCTTTTTTCGGAATATTTGTAGCATCAATTTTTTATGGATCTGCTTATTCATCTTTCAAAAATTTGGACTTAATCAATTCATTTGTTAAAATAAGTCCTAAAAGAGTTTTTTTGGACCAAATAGTAAATATTGTATACAACTGGTCGTATAATAGTGGTTATATAGATTTCTTCTACGCAAGGGTCGTAACCCGGAGTATAAGAGGATTGGCTAAACTAACTCATTTTTTTGATAGATGCATAATTGATGGAATTACAAACAGTGTTGGGGTTGTCAGTTTCTTTGCGAGTGAAGGAATTAAATATTTAGTAGGGGGTGGACGAATCTCGTTTTATCTCTTTTTGTATTTATCTTTTGTGTTAATTTTTTTATTAATTTTTTCATTTTGATTTAATTAATTTTATATTTTAATTCTTTTCTTTTGAATTTGAATATTTGATCTTAAAAAAAAATAGGCATGAAAAAACTAAGATAAGATAAGAAAAATAAAATTTTTTTTTTTAATTATTTATTTTTTTTTATATATTAATTATATTATATATTATACATAATTATACATATATATCATTAAATATTGTTATAGTTTATTGTATATTGTTATATTAGTATATTATTATATAATTATAATTAAATTATGTTAGTATATTTATATTAGTATATATATATTAGTAATATAATTTATTAATATTTAAATATTATATAACTTAATTTAGTTAATATATTATTATCATATTTTATATTATTTACATATTATTTTATTTATATTTATTTATTTATTTATTTATATTCATATTTATTTAATTTAATTTATACATAAATAAATAAATATAAATAAAATAATATGTAAATAATATAAAATATGATAATAATATATTTACTAAATTAAGTTATATAATATGAAAATATTAAAGAAATTCATTTAATTTTTGAATAATTTTTTTTTTTTTATATATTAATATAAATAATATAATTATTTAATTAAATATTTAATAATATATATATATAAATATATATATATAATATATAAATATTAATTATATATTTGTATTTGTATTTAATTATATTATATTATATATATATTTATTTGTATTTGTATTTGTATTGCAATTTCTTGATTATTATATGATATTATTATCATCATTTTTTAACTGGAATACAGTAGACTCTAAATATATAGAAAGAAAAAGACCATACATCTCTTATGTCAATGATTCCAACCAAAGAGATATTAAATGAATGGAATTGGAATTATAAAGAAAATAATTTTCTTATTATTTTATAATGTTTATAATGATATTTTATAATATAATGTCTAATGAAATAGAGCCACTTTGAGGTTCCCTATGAAATGGGGATGGAACGGAGCCACTACGAAGAAGTTCCGGGAGTTACGAAGGAAGCTTCGTACTCATATTGTTCGTGGGTTGAGAACGGTAGTTGAACTTTATGAGATCGAATCACCCGTTGTTCCTCAGTAGCTCAGTGGTAGAGCGGTTGGCTGTTAACTGACTGGCCGTAGGTTCGAATCCTACTTGGGGAGATTTGATTAAATTTTTATTAAAACTGAAGAGCAAAAATGAAAGGGCTCGTTTTGACAGGAGTAGGTAACCCGTTCCCTTTCTTTGTTTCTATTGCATTCTATCTCATCGTATCACATTCTGTTCTGCGATATTTGAGAATCACCGTCAATACCTGGCGTAGATCCGGGATAATCCCTTATAAAAAGCCCCCGGGCTATTTACAATTAGCGAATTAA